GCCGGGACATTGAGGAAGATCCAAAAAGGCATTTCGGGAATCGATCTGATTCTATCTCTGTTCGTTCCGTTTGAAGAAAGGAAGGATCCCAAAGAATCGATCTTTCTTTTAGTTGTTGAATCTCTGTTTGATCGATCAATGTGTGATATTCTGAATCCTCATTTCTAATGGAATCGAAATGATCTCTGGATTGATCAGAAGATCCTTTCGATTGGCTAGAATCCGTTACTTGAACGAAAATAGATCTTGTGGAATCATATTGAATATTTGACAATACATTCCGTACCCTGCTAAAAAACCGATCCTTGTTTACCAACCACACATTATTGTCTAACCAAATCCAATTCTCTCTCGATACGTTCCTCAAAAAATCCGATTCGTGCTGATTCTTCCCCCAACTAACGAAGAGATCTTGGCGGAATTGCCACATATGAAATTGAGCACAATTTTGCAAAGAAATACCCCACTTGTTTCTCGAGAAGAGATGGGAAACATGCTCAATATCATTTGATTGAATAGTTGCCTCAGCTCCTTGTTGTTTGAAGAAACCCCCCCCTTCAATTGGTCTTTTTTCACGAAAAGCAGACATGAGATAACAAATCAAGTCTTTCCCTAAGATTTCGAATAGCTGTCCCGAATTCAAGTTGATTATGTTTCGCTTCTTCCTCGGAGAAAGACGATCAAACAATTCCCAATCATGGTCCTTGCGGATCGGATCATCCGTATAGGATAAAAAAAGAAACTCCAGATATTTGCTATCTTTCTCTTTGAATGAGATCTCAATTCCAGCTATGGTTTCATTAGCTATCTTACAACTAGAATCCCTCTTTTTTCCGATCCGGTTCCTCCACCACCGCGAACCCCGGTTCGATTCAGGCATGATACGCTTTTTATTTATTGGGAGAACCCAAGTACTCTCTTGCGGATCCATGAAACAACTCTCAGAAATCTTTTTCCCTTTTGGAAGATACAGGAGCGAAACAATCAACCTATTGATATTGGAAGACCAAAAAGATTCTTCCAATGTCTCATTTCTGGGTCCGATGGAATTCATAGGTATAGGAAGAAGCCCCATCAAATAGAGATTTTTTCTTTCGACCATCTTTCGATTGTTAATACGAGATATAAGGACCACTACTACAAGCAGTACTACACCTTTGATCGTGAAATATCGATTGCTTGTTGAACCCTGTGAATCACGTGAAAGTAGGATACTCCAAATTCGGGGGTCAAAGAGTTTCATAAAACGTTCTTGGTGGAAAAAAATGGGAGTGAAAGATCCCACTGAATCGAATTTGATCCATGAATCTAAGAAATAGTGAGAATTCTTGATCTCTCTCAATATCTCTCTCAATTCGAAGATCCAGGATTTGAATTGATGTCGTTTCATTGATTCCTCCTAAAGATTTTCATTGATTCCTCCTAAAGATTTCATTTCAATTGGAATTTGGTTATTCACGATGTACGACGAGCCCTGTTAAGCATCCATGGCTGAATGGTTAAAGCGCCCAACTCATAATTGGCAAATTCGTAGGTTCAATTCCTGCTGGATGCACGCCAATGGGAACGTTCAATAAGTCTATTGGAATTGGCTCTGTATCAATGGAATCTCATCATCCATACATACCGAATTGGTATGGTATATTCATACCATAACATATGAACAGTAAGAACTAGAATTCTTATCGATACTGGAACTCATAGGGAAGAAAATGGATTTATGGATGGAATCAAATATGCAGTATTTACAGAAAAAAGTATTCGGTTATTGGGGAACAATCAATATACTTCTAATGTCGAATCAGGATCAACTAGGACAGAAATAAAGCATTGGGTCGAACTCTTCTTTGGTGTCAAGGTAATAGCTATGAATAGTCATCGACTCCCGGGAAAGGGTAGAAGAATGGGACCTATTATGGGACATACAATGCATTACAGACGTATGATCATTACGCTTCAACCGGGTTATTCTATTCCACCTCTTATAGAGAAAAGAACTTAAAGCAAAATACTTAATAACACGGCGATACATTTATACAAAACTTCTACCCCGAGCACACGCAATGGAGCCGTAGACAGTCAAGTGAAATCCAATCCACGAAATAATTTGATCTATGGACAGCATCGTTGTGGTAAAGGTCGTAATGCCAGAGGAATCATTACCGCAAGGCATAGAGGGGGAGGTCATAAGCGTCTATACCGTAAAATCGATTTTCGACGGAATGAAAAAGACATATCTGGTAGAATTGTAACCATAGAATACGACCCTAATCGAAATGCATACATTTGTCTCATACACTATGGGGATGGTGAGAAGAGATATATTTTACATCCCAGAGGGGCTATAATTGGAGATACCATTGTTTCTGGTACAGAAGTTCCTATATCAATGGGAAATGCCCTACCTTTGAGTGCGGTTTGAACTATTGATTTACGTAATTGGAAGTAACCAATTAGGTTTACGACGAAACCTAGAAATCAATCACGGATACAATTTGAGTACCTCCATGGGATAGACCTCAACAGAAAACTGTTGAGTAACGGCAGCAAGTGATTGAGTTCAGTAGTTCCTCATAGAAAATTATTGACTCTAGAGATATGGTAATATGGAGAAGACAAAATTGTTTGAAGCACGCACAGAACCGGAAGCGCCCCTTGTTTCAAAGAGAGGAGGACGGGTTATTCACATTTAATTTGATGGTCAGAGGCGAATTGAAAGCTAAGCAGTGGTAATTATAAAGATCCCCCGGGGGAAAAATAGAGATGTCTCCTACGTTACCCGTAATATGTGGAAGTATCGACGTAATTTCATAGAGTCATTCGGTCTGAATGCTACATGAAGAACATAAGCCAGATGACGGAACGGGGAGACCTAGGATGTAGAAGATCATACATGAGTGATTCGGCAGATTTGGATTCCTATATATCCACTCATGTGGTACTTCATCATATGATTCATATAAGATCCATCTGTCTAGATATCATCATATACATCTAGAAAGCCGTATGCTTTGGAAGAAGCTTGTACAGTTTGGGAAGGGGTTTTTATTGATAAAAAAGAAGAATCTACTTCAACCGATATGCCCTTAGGCACGGCCATACATAACATAGAAATCACACTTGGAAAGGGTGGACAATTAGCTAGAGCTGCAGGCGCTGTAGCGAAGCTGATTGCAAAAGAGGGTAAATCGGCCACATTAAGATTACCATCTGGGGAGGTCCGTTTGATATCCAAAAACTGCTTAGCAACAGTCGGACAAGTGGGTAATGTTGGGGTGAACCAAAAAAGTTTGGGCAGAGCCGGATCGAAGTGTTGGCTAGGTAAGCGCCCTGTAGTAAGAGGAGTAGTTATGAACCCTGTAGACCATCCCCATGGGGGCGGGGAAGGGAGAGCCCCAATTGGTAGAAAAAAACCTACAACCCCCTGGGGTTATCCTGCGCTTGGAAGAAGAAGTAGGAAAAGGAAAAAATATAGTGATAGTTTTATTCTTCGTCGCCGTAAATAGGAATATTGAAAATCGAATTTTTTGAATTTGAAATAATGTGATGGGCGAACGACGGGAATTGAACCCGCGCATGGTGGATTCACAATCCACTGCCTTGATCCACTTGGCTACATCCGCCCCTTATCTAGCTAAAGGATTTTCTCTTTTTTCCATTCATCATTATTGTATTTATTCTTACCTTCATACTTAGATCGAGATATTCTATTGGACATAGAATGCCAATCTTTAAAATGTAAAATAAAAAAAGGAGTAATCAGCTGTGACACGTTCACTAAAAAAAAATCCTTTTGTAGCTAATCATTTATCCAGAAAAATGGAAAAACTCAACATGAGGGAGGAGAAAGAAATAATAGTAACTTGGTCTCGGGCATCTACCATTATACCCAAAATGATTGGCCATACAATCGCTATTCATAATGGAAAGGAACATTTACCTATTTATATAACAGATCGTATGGTAGGTCACAAATTGGGAGAATTCGCGCCTACTCTGACTTTCGCGAGACATGCGAGAAACGATAATAAATCTCGTCGTTAATTTGAAAAAAAAGGGATAAACCTTATGATAAAAAAAAAAAACTGGAATTCAGATAGAGAAGTCAAAGTTTTAGCTCAACATATATGTATGTCCGTTTTCAAAGCGCGAAGAGTAATTGATCAGATTCGCGGGCGCTCTTATGAGGAAACACTTATGATACTGGAACTCATGCCTTATCGAGCATCGTATCCCATTTTTAAATTGGTTTATTCTGCAGCAGCAAACGCTAGTCATAATATGGGTTTGAACGAAGCTGATTCATTCATTAGTAAAGCCGAAGTCAATGGGGGTCCCTTTGTGAAAAAGTTAAGACCTAGGGCTCGAGGACGTAGTTATTCGATAAAAAGGCCCACTTGTCATATAACAATTGTATTAAAAGAGAAATCGAAATTTTCTTTATAAGATTTCGATTCTTATTTAGAAAAAAAAATAAATAAATGGAAAGATAATATAATCAAAAAATATGGGACAAAAAATAAATCCACTTGGTTTCAGACTTGGTACAACCCAAAATCATCATTCCTTTTGGTTCGCACAACCAAAAAATTTTTCCGTAGGTCTACAAGAGGATGAGAAAATACGGAATTGTATCAAGAACTATGTACAAAAAAATAAGAGAATATCCCCAGGTTTCGAAGGAATTGGAATTGCACGCATAGAAATTCAAAAAAGAATCGATTTGATCCAAGTCATAATCTATATTGGGTTCCCAAATTTATTAATAGAGGGCCGAACACGAGGGATCGAAGAATTACAGATGAATGTACAAAAAGAGTTTCGTTCTGTGAACCGAAGACTCAACATTGCTATCACAAGAATTGAAAAACCTTATGGACACCCTAATATTCTTGCAGAATATATGGCTTCACAATTAAGAAATAGAGTTTCGTTCCGAAAGGCAATGAAAAGAGCTATTGAATTAACTGAACAAACAGATACAAAGGGAATTCAAATACAAATTGCAGGGCGTATCGACGGAAAAGAAATTGCACGTGTCGAATGGATCAGAGAAGGTAGGGTTCCTCTACAAACAATTCGCGCTAAAATTGATCATTGTTCCTATACAATTCGAACTATCCATGGAGTATTAGGCCTAAAAATTTGGATATTTGTAGATGAAGAATAATAAATAGACCCTTCATTTATCTTGCCGTTCTGTCCAGTGATAGAACAAAAAATTAGAAACCGTTTCTGTTTTTCCGTTAAATCAAATAAAAATAAACAATTCTAATTCTATAAGGTTGAATAAAAAATCGATTAATCTTTTTTTAATATAATTGCTATGCTTAGTGTGTGACTCGTTAGTTTTTTCTTTAGAGTTTAGAGTTGGGCTTCAAAAAATCCCCACTATGAACTTAATAACTATAATAAAATAAACAATAAAATAAACTAAAAACTAATAACCAACTTATTGCTTCGTATTGTCGAGATCCCAAGAAACAGTCACTATATGACTGGATCAATCATATAGTTGTAACAACTGAGATTTTCCATAAAAAAAATCTGATTATAGATTCTGAAGGAAAAATAAATAAATAAGAAAAAGGGGGATACGGATAAATGGAAAGGTGATAGAAAGAGAGAACAAAAAGATCAATGATAGATGATTCCAATATGTATGGTCACCTCATAAAAGGCAGTGTGATAAAGCATTAATATTGATATAAATAATAATAAATAATAAAGAGCCCCGGGTTAATAGAAACTGAGGAGATCGGCTCGGGAACGAATTTTGTTGGGAGCTCCATTGCAGAGTTCAGGCCTAACCATTAATGGAGAAGCTATAGGAACGACGAAACCTGTGATTATATAAGATTCTATTAAAATAAAAACGAATCCTAATGATTCATCGGGTGGGATGGCGGAACGAACCAAGAACAAATTGATTTACTCTGAGAGATCATGGATTGATCCTACGAATGGAACAGGAAAGAGTCAATATCCGCCCGCGAAACCCTTATTTTTTTTTTATTACTCTTATCGAATCAAGACAATATTCCAATAAAAAAAAATAAAAATAAGGATTCGTTATAATATAAATAAAGAAGCATTATGTATATCTATCAATATACACATCTAGTCGTATATACAGCTTCCTATGTAATAAATGAAATATCAATAAATCCCATTACTTAGTTTAGTGTATTAGTTATTAATAAATACATGTGTATCTGTAATATTATCGAATTCTTTCATTCGCGAGGAGCTGGATGAGAAGAAACTCTCATGTCCGGTTCTGTAGTAGAGGTGGGATTGATTAAGAAAAAACCATCAACTATAACCCCAAAAGAACCAGATTTCGTAAGCAACATAGAGGAAGAATGAAGGGAATATCTTGTCGGGGCAATCAGATTAGTTTCGGCAGATACGCTCTTCAGGCACTTGAACCCGCTTGGATCACAGCTAGACAAATAGAAGCAGGGCGAAGAGCAATGACACGATATGCGCGTCGTGGTGGAAAAATATGGGTACGTATATTTCCCGACAAACCTGTTACAGTAAGACCTACAGAAACACGTATGGGTTCGGGGAAGGGATCCCCCGAATATTGGGTATCTGTTGTTAAACCAGGTCGAATACTTTATGAAATGGGTGGAGTATCCGAAACTGTAGCCAGAACAGCTATTGAAATAGCTGCGTGCAAAATGCCTATACGAACTCAATTTGTTATTTCAGGATAAGGATGTAGAACTAAACATAAACAAAAGGGGTATTGAGGATGAAAAAACAACCACGGGTTTATTTATTTATAGACAAACACTATTTCTTTTTTTCCTCATTCTTTGCATTGAAATAACAGATTCAAATAAAAATGATATGATTCAACCTCAGACCCTTTTGAATGTAGCAGATAACAGCGGAGCTCGAGAATTGATGTGTATTCGAATCATAGGGGCTGGTAATCACCGATATGCTCATATTGGTGACGTTATTGTTGCTGTAATCAAAGAAGCAGTGCCCAATATGCCTCTAGAAAGATCAGAAGTAATTAGAGCTGTAATTGTACGTACATGTAAAGAACTCAAACGTGACAACGGTATGATAATACGATATGATGACAATGCAGCGGTTGTCATTGATCAAGAAGGAAATCCAAAAGGAACTCGAATTTTTGGGGCGATTGCTCGGGAATTGAGACAGTTGAATTTTACTAAAATAGTTTCATTAGCTCCCGAGGTATTATAAATACTAGTGGATGAAACTATGATATAGTTATAGTAGGATATCTGAAACGGATCAAATTAGTAGATTGTGTCTCACGCATATACTTTTAGTAACTAATTTCTTAATTAATAATTGAATAATTCAAGTAAAAAAAAACATGTTGATTATATCAAAATTCGGAAGTACCAATAATTCGTCATGGGCGGAGACGCTATTGCTGATATAATAACTTCTATAAGAAATGCTGACATGAGTAAAAATGGAACGGTTCGAATAGCATCCACTAATATCACCGAAAACATTGTTAAAATACTCCTACGAGAAGGTTTTATTGAAAACGTTCGGAAACATCAGGAAAGTAACAAATATTTCTTGGTTTCAACCTTGCGCCATAGAAGGACTAGGAAAGGAATATATAGAACTATTTTAAAACGTATCAGTCGACCTGGTCTACGAATCTATTCCAACTATCAAAAAATTCCTAAGATTTTCGGTGGAATGGGAATTGTAATTCTTTCTACTTCTCGAGGCATAATGACAGATCGAGAAGCTAGACTAGAAAAAATTGGAGGAGAAATTTTGTGTTATATATGGTGATCCTCCTCCGGTATCCTAATTTTATCTCTAACTTCCTATTTGTGAAATAGAGGGGAAAAGTGAGTTATATAACTCTTCCTCCATTAGTTGATACTTCAAGGGGGTTACCTGGAATGAAAGAACAAAAATGGATTCATGAAGGTTTAATTACTGAATCACTTCCCAACGGTATGTTCCGGGTCCATTTAGATAATGAAGATCTAATTCTAGGTTATATTTCAGGGAGAATCCGACGCACTTTAATACGGATACTGCCGGGAGATAGAGTCAAAATCGAAATAAGCCGGTATGATTCAACCAGGGGACGTATAATTTACAGACTTCGCAACAAAGATTCGAGCGATTAGATAATTTTTGAAAACATTCCTTTCATGGGGGATCCAATTCAAAGCTAAAAAATACAAGAGGCTTATTTTCTTCCAAGGAATAGATTCCAAATTAAGGTAAGGGGTGAGAAATATGAAAATAAGGGCTTCTGTTCGTAAAATTTGTGAAAAATGTCGACTGATCCGTAGGCGCGGACGAATTATAGTGATTTGTTCCAATCCGAAACATAAACAGAGACAAGGATAATCTTTCTAAAGTTTCTCAAGGAAGGGCCATGTAAAAATAAAGGATCCGCTTTAACATGAAATGGATATCTCCGTATCTTTCTATATATTTCTGATTCATATTTATGAGATAATAAAATATGGCAAAACCTATACCAAGAGTTGGTTCGCGTAGGAATGGACGTAGAATACCAAAAGGGGTTATTCATGTTCAAGCGAGTTTCAACAATACCATTGTAACTGTTACAGATGTACGAGGTCGGGTGGTTTCTTGGGCCTCCGCCGGTACTTCTGGATTCAAAGGCACACGAAGACGGACACCTTATGCTGCTCAAGCAGCCGCCGAAAATGCTATTCGTACTGTAGTTGATCAGGGTATGCAACGAGCAGAAGTTATGATAAAAGGTCCAGGTCTCGGAAGAGACGCAGCATTACGGGCCATTCGTAGAAGTGGTATACTATTAAGTTTCGTACGTGATGTAACACCTATGCCACATAATGGATGTCGACCTCCTAAAAAAAGACGTGTGTAAAAATAAGAAGGATTTCAAGAGAAATAAATTATTCAATGATCTGATCAAATAATAATATTAGTATGGTTCGAGAGGAAATAGCAGCATCCACTCGAACACTACAGTGGAAATGTGTTGAATCAAGAGTAGACAGTAAGCGTCTTTATTATGGTCGTTTCATTCTGTCCCCGCTCATGAAAGGTCAAGCCGATACCATAGGTATTGCCATGCGGAGGGCTTTACTTGGAGAAATAGAAGGAACATGTATCACACGTGCAAAATCTGAGAAGGTGCCGCATGAATATTCTACGATAGTAGGTATTGAGGAATCAGTACATGAAATTTTCATAAATTTGAAAGAAATTGTATTGAGAAGTAATCTGTATGGAGTTAGAGACGCATCCATTTGTGTCAGAGGTCCTAGATACGTAACCGCTCAAGATATCATCTCACCACCTTCCGTGGAAATAGTTGACACAACACAGCATATAGCTAACCTGACAGAACCAATTGATTTGCGTATTGAATTACAAATCAAGAGAGATCGCGGATACCGTATTAACCCCACAAATAACTCTCAAGACGGAAGTTATCCTATAGATGCTGTATCCATGCCTGTTCGAAATGCGAATCATAGTATTCATTCTTATGGGAATGGAAATGAAAAACAAGAAATACTTTTTCTAGAAATATGGACGAATGGAAGTTTAACTCCTAAGGAAGCACTTTATGAAGCTTCTCGTAATTTGATTGATTTATTTATTCCTTTTCTACATGCGGAGGAAGAGAACATTCATTTCGAGGAAAATAAAAACAGGTTTACTCTACCCCTTTTTACCTTTCAAAATAGATTAACTAATCTAAAGAAAAACAAAAAAGGAATTCCATTGAAATGTATTTTTATTGACCAATTAGAACTACCCCCCAGGACCTATAATTGTCTCAAAAGGTCCAATATACATACATTATTGGACCTTTTGAGCAACAGTCAAGAAGATCTTATGAGAATTGAATATTTTCGTACAGAAGATGTAAAACAGATATTGGACACTCTACAGAAGCATTTCGCAATCAATTTACCTAAGAATAAGTTTTCGTTTTAAATCTATTTGAATTATTTCATATTCTTTT